AAATTCCAATTGAAATGAAATCTTTAGGAGGAATCAATGAAACGACATCAATTCAAATCCTGGATCTTCGAATTGAGAGAGATCAAGAATTATCACTATTTCTTAGATTCATGGATCAAATTCGATTCAGTGGGATCTTTCACTCACATTTTTTTCCACCAAGAACGTTTTATGAAACTCTTTGACCCCCGAATTTTGAGTATCCTACTTTCACGTGATTCACAGGGTGCAACAAGCAATCGATATTTCACGATCAAAGGTGTAGTACTGCTTGTAGTAGTGGTCCTTATATCTCGTATTAACAATCGAAAGATGGTCGAAAGAAAAAATCTCTATTTGATGGGGCTTCTTCCTATACCTATGAATTCCATTGGACCCAGAAATGAGACATTGGAAGAATCTTTTTGGTCTTCCAATAGAAATAGGTTGATTGTTTCGCTCCTGTATCTTCCAAAAGGGAAAAAGATTTCTGAGAGTTGTTTCATGGGTCCGCAAGAGAGTACTTGGGTTCTCCCAATAAAGAAAAAGTGTATCATGCCTGAATCTAACCGGGGTTCGCGGTGGTGGAGGAACCGGATCGGAAAAAAGAGGGATTCTAGTTGTCAGATATCTAATGAAACCATAGCTGGAATTGAGATCTCATTCAAAGAGAAAGATAGCAAATATCTGGAGTTTCATTTTTTATCCTATACGGATGATCCGATCCGCAAGGACCATGATTGGGAATTGTTTGATCGTCTTTCTCCGAGGAAGAAACGAAACATAATCAACTTGAATTCGGGACAGCTATTCGAAATCTTAGGGAAAGACTTGATTTCTTATCTCATGTCTGCTTTTCGTGAAAAAAGACCAATTGAGGGGGAGAGTTTCTTCAAACAACAAGGAGCTGGGGCAACTATGCAATCCAATGATATTGAGCATGTTTCCCATCTCTTCTCGAGAAACAAGTGGGGTATTTCTTTGCAAAATTGTGCTCAATTTCATATGTGGCAATTCCGCCAAGATCTCTTCGTTAGTTGGGGGAAGAATCAGCACGAATCGGATTTTTTGAGGAACGTCTCGAGAGAGAATTGGATTTGGTTAGACAATGTGTGGTTGGTAAACAAGGATCGGTTTTTTAGCAAGGTACGGAATGTATTGTCAAATATTCAATATGATTCCACAAGATCTATTTTCGTTCAAGTAACGGATTCTAGCCAATGGAAAGGATCTTCTTCTGATCAATCCAGAGATCATTTCGATTCCGTTAGAAATGAGGATTCAGAATATCACACATTGATCGATCAAACAGAGATTCAGCAACTAAAAGAGAGATCGATTCTTTGGGATCCTTCCTTTCTTCAAATGGAACGAACAGAGATAGAATCAGATCGATTCCCGAAATGCCTTTTTGGATCTTCCTCCATGTCCTGGCTATTCACGGAACCTGAGAAGCGGATGAATAATCATCTGCTTCCGGAAGAAATCGAAGAATTTCTTGGGAATCCTACAAGATCAATTCGTTCTTTTTTCTCTGACAGATGGTCAGAACTTCATCTGGGTTCGAATCCTACTGAGAGGTCCACTAGAGATCAGAAATTGTTGAAGAAAAAACAAGATGTTTCTTTTGTCCCTTCCAGGCGAGCGGAAAATAAAGAAATGGTTGATATATTCAAGATAATTACGTATTTACAAAATACCGTCTCAATTCATCCTTCGGAACCATATCACATCCCGGATCTGGTTCCAAAGGATGAACCGGATATGGACAGTTCCAATAAGATTTCATTCTTGAACAAAAATCCATTTTTTGATTTCTTTCATCTATTCCATGACCGGAACAAAGGGGGATACACGTTACGCCACGATTTTTTTGAATCAGAAGAGAGATTCCCAGAAATGGCGGATCTATTCACTCTATCAATAACCGAGCCGGATCTGGTGTATCATAGGGTATTTGCCTTTTCTATTGATTCCTACGGGTTGGATCAAAAAAAATTATTGAATGAGGTATTCAACTCCAGAGATGAATCGAAAAAGAAATCCTTATTGGTTCTACCTCCTCTTTTTTATGAGGAGAATGAATCTTTTTCTCGAAGGATCATAAAAAAATCGGTCCGGATCTACTGCGGGAATGATTTGGAAGATCCCAAACTAAAAACAGCGGTATTTGCTAGCAACAACATAATGGAGGCAGTCAATCAATATAGATTGATCCGAAATCTGATTCAAATCCAATATAGCACCTATGGGTACATAAGAAATGTATCGAATCGATTCTTTTTAATGAATAGATCCGATCGTAACTTCGAATATGGAATTCAAAGGGATCAAATAGGAAATGATACTCTGAATCATATAACTATAATGAAATATACGATCAACCAACATTTATCAAATTTGAAAAAGAGTCAGAAGAAATGGTTTGATCCTCTTATTTCTCGAACTGAGAGATCCATGAATCGGGATACTGATGCATATAGATACAAATGGTCCAATGGGAGCAAGAATTTCCAGGAAC